TATTGAAAAAGACCGAAGTCGCGGTATTTTTTTCACTCAAGATTGGGTCTCTATGCCAGGTGTTTTGCCCGTGGCTTCAGGGGGTATTCATGTTTGGCATATGCCTGCCCTGACCGAAATCTTTGGGGATGATTCCGTACTACAGTTCGGTGGAGGAACTTTAGGACACCCTTGGGGAAATGCGCCTGGCGCAGTAGCTAATCGGGTAGCTTTAGAAGCGTGTGTACAAGCTCGTAATGAGGGGCGTGATCTTGCTCGCGAAGGTAATGAAATTATCCGCGAAGCTAGCAAATGGAGCCCTGAACTAGCCGCAGCTTGTGAAGTATGGAAGGCGATCAAATTTGAATTCGAACCGGTAGATAAGCTAGATAAAGAGAAAAAATAATCGCGCGTAATTCAGTAATTCCTGTTTGTTCTCCTAATTGCAATTAAACTCGGCCCAATCTTTTAATAAAATAAAAAAAAGGATTGAGCCGAATAAAAATAAAGAATGAGTATCCTATACTATGTATTTGGTATTTGCATATATTTTTCATATGTACATACCTTATCTATATATACACAAGATTAAAATACAAGATAAGATCGAAAATTAAATAACTCAATACTTCGATTGTTTATTGTTGGATCCATAATTTATGGATCCTTGGCATTGGTGGATCATAGTTTCATACCATAGATCGAGCCAAAGAAAGGGCGCCCTCTACCCATCCTGTATATTGTCTTTCTATTTATAATTGAAAAAAAGATTCTATCATAATATATATGGAAGCATAATATATATTGAAGTGATACCAAAGATTCAAAAAAAAAAAAGAGAATAATTTCTTTCAATACTCACATGTTGTTAGTTAACAATCCTAGTGATTGGATCCATATGCTTAATTCTGATAGATAACATGATTATTCATTGAATGACTATTCGTTTTTTTTTTTATTTTCATCAAATGGGGGACAGGAAGACTCTATGGAAAAATGGTGGTTCAATTCGATGTTGTCTAACGAGAAGTTAGAACATAGGTGTGGTCTAAGTAAATCAATGGATAGTCTGGATGTTATTGGGCATCCCAGTGGAAGTGAAGACCCCATTATAAACGCTAGGGAGAAAAACATTCCTAATTGGAGGAATAGTGGCAGTTATAGTTTCAGTAATGTTGATTATTTATTTAATATCAGGGATATTTGGAGTTTGATCTCTGATGACACTTTTTTCGTTAGGGATAGTAACGGCGATGGTTATTCTGTATATTTTGATATTGAAAATAAGATTTTTGAGATTGACAATGATAGTTCTTTTCCGAGCGAACTAGAAAGTTTTTTTTCTAGTTATTTGAATAAAAGTAACAATCACTACTATTATCATTACATGTATGATACTCAATCTAGTTGGATTAATCACATTAATAATTGCATTGATAGTTATCTTCGTTTTGAAATCAGTTACATCTCCGGCGGTACTGACAATTATAGTGACAGTTACATTTATAGTTTCATTTGTACTGAAAGTGTAAGTGGTAGTGAACGTAAGAGTTCTAGTACAAGAACTAGAAGTAATGGCAGTGGTTTCAATATAAGAGGAAGCTCTAATGATTTCGATATAACTAAAAAATACATAAATTTATGGGTTCTATGCGAAAATTGTTATGAATTCAATTATAAAACATTTTTGAGGTCAAAAATGCATATTTGTGGACAGTGTGGATATCATTTGAAAATGAGTAGTTCAGATAGAATCGAACTTTCGGTTGATCCGGGCACTTGGGATCCTATAGATGAAGATATGGTCTCCACAGACCCCATTGACTTTCATTCAGAGGAGGAACCTTATAGAGATCGTATCGACTTTTATCAAAGAAAGACAGGTTTAACTGAAGCTGTTCAAACAGGCATAGGTCAACTAAATGGTATTCCCGTCGCAATTGGGGTTATGGATTTTCAGTTCATGGGGGGTAGTATGGGATCCGTAGTAGGCGAGAAAATCACTCGTTTGATCGAGTATGCTACTAATCGATCTCTACCTGTCATTATTGTGTGTGCTTCTGGAGGAGCACGCATGCAAGAAGGAAGTTTGAGCTTGATGCAAATGGCTAAAATATCTTCTGCTTCATATAATTATCAATCAAATAAAAAGTTATTCTATGTATCAATCCTTACATCTCCTACAACCGGTGGAGTGACAGCCAGTTTTGGTATGCTGGGAGATGTCATTATTGCTGAACCTAATGCCTACATTGCATTCGCGGGTAAAAGAGTAATTGAGCAAACATTGAATAAGACAGTATCCGACGGTTCACAAGCGGCTGAGCATTTATTCCATAAGGGCTTATTCGACCCAATTGTACCACGTAATCCTTTAAAAGGTGTTCTGAGTGAGTTATTTCAGATCCACGGTTTCTTTTCCTTGAATCCAAATTCAAAAAATTAAAGTATAGCACTAGATTCAGTTATTTGTAGGGAACAAGTATTTAGTTTAATTCATCATAATAAAAAAAACTAAGAAGAATGGTATTTTCTCTGGTGACAGAAGTTATACTTGTAGTAAGAGTCATAAGTTTCAGATAATTACTTTTTCTTTTTTCTTCCGGATCCATTTTTTATCGTGCCTCTCTTACTGATTACTGATCAGAAACCCCTTATAAAATAAAGGGTATAAAAGAGTGACCCTTTTTTTCCGAGGAATTAGATAAAAGAAAAAAAAAAAATTCTTCGCCCTTCTTACGTATTAATCATATCGTATTAATATAGACAATAAAATCTATATATTATATATATAGAAGAAATCCAGAATAGAAGTGATTTCTATATCTAATAAGAACCTCCATTTTTTATTTTATTATGAATCCTGGATCGGATTACTTAGAGTCGCGAACTCATAATCAACTTTTTGATAATAAATAAACTTTTTAGTAGAAAGATAATAACGAAGATAAGGATGGGAGAATAGGAATAAATAATCCTCTTTATTAATAAAGAATCAAGAGGATTATCATATATATTCGTGTGGAAAGACGAATAGATACACTTAATTTAGTTCTACATTCCTTGCACTTATTAATTCATTAATATTATTTATAATATACTTATTATAAGATATCTTTATAAGAGGTACAAATATTAAATTGAGGCACCTATTTTATGACAGATCCCAACTTACCCTCTATTTTTGTGCCTTTAGTAGGCCTAGTATTTCCGGCAATTGCAATGGCTTCTTTATCTCTTCATGTTCAAAAAAATAAAATTGCATAGACCCGACGGGACCAAATCTCATCAATTTCTTTCACCACTGAATGGATGATAATAAGATGTTTATTTAGTGTAATATGGTATGTGGCTCTTTCCAAACCCAAATGACAGAACTGTTATGCATGCGGATAGGGGATATCCGCATAAAAAAATACATGTATATGCGGGTATAGCTGGTTAAAAAGAGTAATTAAATATGGAAAGAAAATGTATCTAACCAATTACTACTATACTAAACTAATGGTTCACATCAGATCAGAATAGTGCTAGTTGATGAGAGTTACTTCGGAAAGTCAAGTCAATGGGGGTTATTCTCTCAATTCCAATTTGTATCGAGTATAGTATGAACTGGCGATCAAAACATATATGGATAGAACTTATAACGGGGTCTCGAAAAACAAGTAATTTTTGTTGGGCCTGTATCCTTTTTTTAGGTTCACTAGGATTCTTAGTGGTTGGAACTTCCAGTTATCTTGGTAGGAATCTGATATCCGTATTTCCATCTCAGCAAATCATTTTTTTTCCCCAAGGGATCGTGATGTCTTTCTATGGGATCGCGGGTTTATTCATTAGTTCCTATTTGTGGTGCACAATTTCGTGGAATGTCGGTAGTGGTTATGATCGATTCGATAGAAAAAAAGGAATAGTGTGTATTTTTCGTTGGGGATTTCCCGGAGTAAATCGTCGCATCTTCCTTCGCTTCCTTATGAGAGATATCCAATCAATCAGAATGGAGGTTAAAGAGGGTCTTTATCCTCGTCGTGTCCTTTATATGGAAATCGTAGGTCGGGGAGCCATTCCCTTGACTCGTACTGATGAAAATTTGACTCCACGAGAAATTGAACAAAAAGCTGCTGAATTGGCCTATTTCTTGCGCGTACCAATTGAATTTGAAATGAACTGAGTGAAGAATGAATGTTTTCTCAGCATGAGTAAAGGAACTTGCTAATAATACAACGGAAGTTTCTTCAGAATGCCCATTCGAGCTTAGATTCTATTTTATCGTTCTGTTGGCGGGGTGACCTACAGAATAAAGGAGGACGTATATGAAACAACTATACTAAAATAAGAAGAAATTTTTTGTATACCCCCAAAAATAAGGAATAGTAATCTTTGGCGAACAGGAGAAAAACTCATTATTATTTCGATACAATACGACATAAGAAAAGGGATTTTCCGCCCTTTTCTTATGTCAAATGAAAGATTAGGAAGACTAATAATCCCTCCTAGAAATATTTCTCCCTTTCGTTCTTGCCTTGTATTTTCTTTTCTTCATTTGTATTTGTACGCCTATTGTCTATTACTAGGAATAGGGTACAATACAAGTAATGAATTCCAGACCCCCCCTCCAAAAAATAGTATAAACAAAGCAAGCAAAAAGGATTTTTGATTCCACATAATTGTATTGATTAACAATAATTCGGCGCTTTTTAGCAACTTGATGTTAAGGAATCTATGGATCTAGAAATTCATTTCGTACAATTGAACCTTTTCAAACTGTTTTTTTTTAAGAACCAAAAAAATTTGTGCCAAAATAACAGATGCCAAGAAGAACAAAAGACCTTGGACGCGTAATGGATCTTGAAGCACTATTTCCGCATCTCCCTGACCAAACCCTCCCACATTGGGATTGCTTGTTAATGGTTGATCAAGCTTGATGGATTCGCCCTCTGAAACAAGGAGTTCCGGTCCTGGAGGTATAACATCAACCACTTGATGTCCATCTGATGCATCAATTATGGTTATTTCATATCCCCCTTTTTCTTTACGTGCTATTCTGCTTATTATACCTGCTGATGTAGCATTATAGACTGTATTGTTACTCTTACTCCCATCGGGATAAATCTGACCCCTTCCTCTGTTCCCACCTACATATATGGGATATTTTAAGAAGTGAACGTCTTTCTTCGTAGCAGGGTTGGGTGAAAGAATGGGAAAGACGATTTCACTATATTTCTGACCAGGAACAGGACCTATCACAAGAATATTTTTTTTATTGGGACGATAACTCTGAAAAGACAGATTTCCCATCTTTTCTTTCACCTCGGGAGAAATACGATCGGGAGGGGCTAATTCGAATCCCTCGGGTAAAATAAGAACAGCCCCCACATTCAAAGCCCCCCTTTTCCCATTAGCGAGAACTTGTTTCAGTTGCATATCATAAGGGATTCGAACAACTGCTTCAAATACAGTATCAGGAAGCACGGCTTGCGGAACGTCAATATCCACGGGCTTTTTAGCTAAATGGCAATTGGCACATACAATTCGTCCAGTTGCTTCTCGTGGATTTTCATAACCCTGCTGCGCAAAAATGGGATATGCGTTTGACATAGATGCCCGAGTTATTACATATATCATGATCGATACAGAAATGTATCGAATCATCTGTTCCTTTACCCAAGAACAAGAAAAAGTATTTCTATTTTGCATGGTCCAATCATTGATCCCGGAATTTCTACAATAAATTGCATAGGTAGCTAGTATAGTTCACTATCTATGAGTCTGCCATTATATTGGAATATAGGACAAATACTTTGAATAGAACAGGTTGAAGTATAAAGAAAAAATAAGTAAGATTGAAAAGCTTCCTTTATACATGAAGAAACATTCTGATTTGATTGATATCGGTAGATGGAATGAATTCTTCATTCATTCATTGAACGATAAATGACTACAAGTGAAGGAGATACACGATTTAAATAATGGAAGATCCAATATTTCACTATTGTATCTAGAATAACTGGAAAAGTGGAAACAAGGCCAGATATAATTTGATCGTTATGAGCCAACCCAAAATCGTTGTATACCGAACCAATCGTTAGTTCCCACCCACGGGTCGAGTGAAATCCGATCCATAAATCGGTGACTAAAAGAAGCGAAAAAGCTTTTATTGTGTCACTTAAGTTATGGATGAATTCCTGAACCCAAGAATTAAAAATGATAAGTTCTTCATTACCCAGAATAAAATAACCACTTAGAATAGTGAAACAGGTTATATTTGTCGAGAAATGCAAAATGATATGGAGATAATATTCATTGTGTGTTTTGACCAATTGTATTGTTTCCTTGTGTATTCCTATACGAAGTTTTTGTATATGTGTTTCCGGGTACTCCGTCTCCGTTATCATTTCGTCCAACAGGAATAGTTCTTCTAATTCTATGAATCCTTCTAGAAGGTTTTTATCTTGAATATCATTCAAAAAAGTTTCGGATTGCCTGGTATTCCACCAATTAGTAACCCAAGGTTCCAGACTTTTAGTAAATGAGAAAGAGACCCCCCAGGGCAAAAATACTATAGATGCAAGATATGGGGGGGGGGTGCTTTTTCTTTTTTTTTTTTCATTTTTTCTGTTGCTTCATTTGCTTCATTTGTCGACTCTATCTGATCTTATATTTCTCTAAAACACGAGTTCTATAATTATAATAAGGTATCGGACCTATGGATTTATTCTCATTTTGGTGTAAAAAAAGGAGTCCTTGGGTCTACAAGGAATATAGAAATAGAATAAAAGGTCTTTTCGACTTCGGAAAACCCCCCCCCCGAACCAAAATGCATTATTTCGAAATGTTTCGCCGTCTAACCACAGCCCAAACCAAAAGAAAAAAAGATGAATTCTGTATTAGTATTAGGAAATAAATGTCATTAATGTTCGGATATATTTGATGAATCCATACTTAACTTATTGACTTTTTACTAGTTATAAAAGAATTAATTGCGTTCGGCTCTATACACATACAAAAGGGTTTTTGGGGGTCTATCAGAATTCCTTTGTTTAGATTCATAAGAAGTAGTGTACAAACAAAAAGGGTTAACGGGGAGTAATAAATAGAACTTCTTCAAACTTAATAACTAAAAAAAAATTCTTCAAACAAAACAAAAAAAGAGAAAATACTCTTACTGTTCCAGTTGAAAAAGAGATGATTTGCGGGATATCTCATCTTTATAAGAAAAAAGAAATAGAGTGGTTTGAAACATCAGAGCAAAAGGTCTGTTTTGTCATTTCTACAATAATCTTTTGATTATGTTATTTTTATTATGTTGGCCGGATAACTTTCCAATTTCTATGTTATGTAATAGATCACTAAATCAAAGTCTCGCTCTAAGAGTAAGAACTCCGGGGGACCTTACCCCCTCTAAATCAGAAATCAGACAAAAAGGGAGGGGGGTAAGGTCCCCCGGAGTTCTTACTCTTTCGTGTCTATAATCCGGTTCATCCGATTACTACAGAGATGAACCCAACCCGGAATATGAACCGT